TTAACCAAACCCTTTGCCTGGGCTCGCCGTGCACTTGTATGGTCTGGAGAGGCTTATTTATCTTATAGTTTAGGGACTTTATCCGTTTTTGGTTTCATTGCTTGTTGCTTTGTCTGGTTCAATAATACCGCTTATCCTAGTGAGTTTTACGGGCCTACTGGCCCAGAAGCTTCTCAAGCTCAAGCTTTTACTTTTCTAGTTAGAGATCAACGTCTTGGGGCTAACGTAGGATCCGCTCAAGGACCTACTGGGTTAGGTAAATATTTAATGCGTTCGCCTACCGGAGAAGTTATTTTTGGAGGAGAAACTATGCGTTTTTGGGATCTGCGTGCTCCTTGGTTAGAACCTCTAAGAGGTCCAAACGGTTTGGACTTGAGTAGGTTGAAAAAAGACATACAACCTTGGCAAGAACGCCGTTCCGCGGAATATATGACCCATGCTCCTTTAGGTTCATTAAATTCTGTAGGTGGCGTAGCTACCGAGATCAATGCAGTCAATTATGTCTCTCCTAGAAGTTGGTTAGCTACCTCTCATTTTGTTCTAGGTTTTTTCCTATTCGTAGGTCATTTATGGCACGCGGGGAGGGCTCGTGCAGCTGCAGCAGGATTTGAAAAAGGAATTGATCGTGATTTTGAACCCGTTCTCTCCATGACTCCTCTTAATTAATTCAGACACGCGATCCGATACTTAAAGTGGGAATCGATTTGATTCTCTAATAATATGGATTGGTTAGATTAAGTCCTAGCTTAAATAAAAAGTATTCTTTTTTCCTTTCTTTTCAACTCATTTAGATCTAATCTCTTTTTTTTTCTGGCTCGGCTATCCTACCTAGCCGAGCCATTTCCATTAAACACATAAATTTATTCATCGAAAAAAGGAGAGAGAGGGATTCGAACCCTCGATAGTTCTTTGCGAACTATACCGGTTTTCAAGACCGGAGCTATCAACCACTCGGCCATCTCTCCGAAAGATAATTTCTATTTTACTTTTTTTTTTTCGCCGAATAGAAAAGGCAATAGGAGTTGATACCATCACTGTACTATAGAAAGAAAGTAGGTGTGAGTCGATAAGTCTATTTATATATCTGTAATATATAGATGGATGCCAGATCTAGTATGACTATTTGTGAAGTATAAAACTATTCTCGACGCCATGTTTTAAAATAAAAAAAATGGGAAAGGAATAGTAAGAAGTCATATAGAATCAATGAATTCATGGCACAATCCCCCCATGATGCATTTTTTTTTTTACAATTTTTTTGGTTAATAGAGGAATCAAATGGTATAGTTCTTTTGTTGGTAGCTTGGAGGATTAGAAACATGACTATTGCTTTCCAACTGGCTGTTTTTGCATTAATTGCTACTTCATCAATCTTACTGATTAGTGTACCCGTTGTTTTTTCTTCTCCTGATGGTTGGTCGAGTAACAAAAATGTTGTATTTTCCGGTACATCATTATGGATTGGATTAGTCTTCCTGGTAGGTATCCTTAATTCTCTCATCTCTTGATGAACCTATTTGTTCGAGATACAAAAATGAAATGAAAATGACCCCTCCCCTGAACTCTTTTGGATTTCGAAAGATATTCAAATTGAATAGAAGTCTAAATTCCCAAAATGCAAAATACAACTAAAGAAAACAAAAAATTCGAGGGAGGGGTCAAACTTTTTTGCAATTTGTAAATGTAATTAACTGAGAAATGAAGTCTAATGTGATAAAAAAATTAATAATTATTTGAATTATTAGATTCGAATTCGAAATGATAATTCTAAATGAATCTATTAATTAGAATCTAGTAGTAATTAGAGATAGAAATAGAAAATAGATAGAAAGAGAAAATCTTATATTATAAATCAAATGTTTTATATAATTTTCGAAATAATATTCGAAATTATATAGACTAGAATAAATTCTAGAAATTAGCATAGAATAAAAGAAGAAATTCTATATTTATATATTTATATAGAATAAAAAGTAATATAGAATAAAAAGTATATTAACTAAAAAGTATATATTTTCTAAAACTACATCGAAATTACATATTCTATATATAGAATTATATAGAATTTAATTCCATAGAATTCTTTTTTTCTATAGAAAAAAATATATAGAATTCTATAAATAGAGTATATAAATAGAAAATAGAGAATTCTAATAAGTATAATAAGTATATAATTTTATATATAATAGAGAATATTTCTCTAAATTCTAGAATAATTTCTATTTCTATATTTATTTTTAATTTCTTTTATATTTTAAATTTTTATATTTTAAATAATAATTATTTATAAATAATTATTTTTATATAATAATTATTTATCTATTTATTTTATATAAATATTTATTTTTTATATTTTTCTATTGATATATTGATATAATAATAATAAATAGTAAATATTAATAGAGAATATTAATATATATTAATATATAGAATTTATATATATAATAAAATTTATATATATTATATAATAAAAAAGAAATTAACTAATAAAATAAATAAA